GAATATCTATACCGTCTACTTGATTTCCCCGGGATTGTAGTTCAATTGGTCAGAGCACCGCCCTGTCAAGGCGGAAGCTGCGGGTTCGAGCCCCGTCAGTCCCGACAGATCAAAACCCGCTACAAAAAAACACAAATATCTGTCCACTTTCTTTGTTTTTTGTAAAAAAGTGAACAAATAGAAGAATTTTATTCTCAAGCGATCCTTCATTCATTTTTCACTTTTGGATTTATTATTTATTAAATTTATTAATTGTTTCTTTATTTGTTATTTGTTTGCTGAGAAATGAAAAACGAAACAAATAACAAATAAAGAAATTCCATTTTGTTTCCTAATAACGATTGGACGTAGAGAAAGGTATGTGGATTAGTACATACAATTAAAGAGAGCGTCTTGTTGAGGATTTCAAAAAAAAAAGAATATGATACTGGGAGTCTGGGATTTTCGATTCCTCCGACTTCTTGTAATGGAAATTACATTAAAGTGCCCTATGTTCGTCGGGAATACATGCAAAAATTTAATTTTAATTTGAAATGATCTATCTCAATCACACCTTTTTTGTTTGATTAGCTTCTTAGAAGGAGTTAAGTTATAACCCCCTTTTCTATTTTGCTTATATGTTTAGGTTTGTTTGTAACCAATGGAAGTGTAAAGGCGGTTAGATGATACTTCATCAGATGCGAAAGCAGTAGTTTAGATAAAAGTAAAGAATGGAAAAAGGGTAGAAAAAAAGTAAAAAAAAAATTCATTCAGTATGGATAAAAGATTCTCCTGTGTTATACTATAATAACTATGTTATACTATTTAATTGTCGACGATGAATCTATTCGATCATATCGTCCAGATTCAGATATTCTTATTGATCATATTGATATTGAATTGAATTTACAGGGGAAAGATTTATCATCTCTATGGGATTAAATCCCGAGTTATTGCGAAGTAAATAAAAAGAAAATAAATGGTGAGATTATGGAAGTAAATATTCTCGCATTTATTGCTACTGCATTGTTCATTCTGGTTCCTACAGCTTTTTTACTTATAATATACGTAAAAACCATCAGCCAAAGTCAAGGCGATAAAGTGGAATGAAACTTGACTTCTTAATTCTTGTCACTGATTGAAGAAATAAAGAAGGGTAAAGGATTCGAATTTCACGTTTTAAATGAATTAATGAACGGACTAGAATCAACAGTCTTCTAGGAGATCTGATCGGAGGAGTATAGTATGAGTATGGTAGAAAGATTCATTTTTCTTTCTACCATACTCTCATTTCTCATTATTGGTATTCTATTGGAGTGTATGTAGTGCCTAAAGGTGTACTGTATAACGGTGTAGGCTTAATATGGATCAAGCTACAATCTAATATCTATTTTCATACATGTCTATATGAATTATATGGATGTAATGTACAGAGCCCTCCTATTTCGTTTCTCGGCTTCATCCATTTTGATTCCACCCACTCACTCTGAAATAGAAGGAATCATTTGATTCCGCAGTTCAATTTTAAATAATTGAATTAGTGGTACCTTTGCTCTAGAGTCCACTTCTTCCCCATACTACAAGTGAAAGTGAAAATGTAAAGACTACCATTAAAGCAGCCCAAGCGAGACTTACAATATCCATGTGAATTCTATCCCCTATCTCTATGAAGGAATTATTCCATTATTATTCAATAATAATAGTCGAATTATTGGCACAGAGTCAAAAAAATATTTTGCTCCATATTGGTATTGGTGAAACAATTATATTTTAATAAGTTCGTATATGATTTTGTTTTATTTTCTATATTTAATAGAAATAGACCTATTTTTCAATTGAAAGAATACCTTTTTTTGTATAAAAAAGTTGAAAATAAAAGTAACAAAAGCCAATTAATTTTAGTAGTACTCAGAGATTTTTATGATTTTGCAGACAAAATAACTTGCGTCATTTTCGAAAATACTAATTAACTTACTCCCGGCCTAACCAAAGACTCAATCAGTAGTGGAGAGGCCGATTTACAGATTCCCTTACTAAAAGTTTTCCGTGAATTCGAAAGGATTTAGAACACTTTATAGAACGGACCCTTCTGATGTTTCCGTTGAGGAAAAGGCAAGTTCCATCAGCAAAACACAAAACAATAGGGTATTTCGAGTCTTTTTTTTGTTGATCAGGCGACACCCAGATTTGAACTGGGGAAAAAGGATTTGCAGTCCCCCGCCTTACCGCTCGGCCATGGCGCCAAGACGCTACAAAATCGCTGCAAATATTCTCCAGGGGGGGGAAATTCTTATGGCCCTTTCTCCTGTACTCCCGCTTTTCTTCATCTTAATCCTTTTCCTAAAATAAGTGTAATACTTCCTTGTTTTTGGATTGGATCTATCTTTTCGATTGACTGTATAGTATTTCAAAACACACAATATCTAACCCCCCCCTTTTTTTATTGAGTCGAGAAACCTAATATGGATTTTCAGTCACAAAATCCAAAATTCAGGTAAAATTTTGACCATTAACCGTGTGACTCGGAATTCATGAACCATTCTTGGAGTTGAATCTAAAAAGGTTTTGTCCCAATAAGAAAAAAGAAAAATGAATTGATACAGAACTAATCAAGATTCAAAAAAACTACTTCTCAATTATAAGATCAATTATGCATATATGTAAACCCCACAGAACCCAAATTTTATTAGATATTAGATATATATATCTAATAAAATATCTTATTTGTTCTGTAATATGATTTTTATCTATAGAAAAAAAATCACTTTGATACAGCACGACATATGGTATCCAAAATAGAATTTCTATAAAAGAATAGAAGTCGTTTTTTGAATCTCGATAAGGAACAGATATGTATAGAAAGCTGGCGTCATATCTACAAATCTTTAATAAATTTTCATAAATACAAGTCTTCTTACACAATTAAATCTTATTATATGAATTAAACTCAAAACAAAAATGGATAAAATTTTTATGCATAGGCGAATCCTCCTTTTTTTAACTGAAGTATGAAATCTATAAAAGGTCAAATGTTAATCATCTCGATCTTTTTTCTTATTATTCTTTCTTTCTCTCATCAAATGGACAAAATATAAAACATAGATCCGTTTATTTTTCTGGTACTTAATCGGATTGTAATATGTAATATCATAATAACGGTAAATGGTCAAAATGGAATCCCTTTTTTTTATTCTATACAAAGCTGTAAAAATCCATATCATATGATAAGTCTCAGTTAAGTGTTAAGTCAAATAAGTAAAATTTATTAATTTATTTCCAGTTGTATCTGTTAAAAATTCCAATTTTGGAATAGAATTATCTTTATTCCCCGTTCATATTCCGTATCAATATTCTATATCCTATATAAAGTTATATAGTTAGATAAAATTTCATGTGATTCAGTAAACAGAATATCAATTCCATCGTTGCTAGATCAATCCATATGATTCGATAAAGAATGGTTCAATAATGGGATTTTTTCTATAAATGAGAAATGAAAAATGCTCAGGGATGAAAATGAGGGAACGTCTACAATACCTGGGTTTAATCAGATACAATTTGAAGGTTTTTGTAGGTTTATTGATCATGGCTTAACAGAAGAACTTTCTAAGTTTCCAAAAATGGAAGATACGGAGCAAGAAATTGAATTTCAATTATTTGTGGAAACATATCAATTAGTGGAACCGTCGATAAAAGAAAGAGATGCTGTATATGAAGCAATCACATATTCTTCTGAAGTATATGTATCCGCGAGATTAATTTGGAAAACCAGTAGGGATATGCAAGAACAAACAATTTTTATCGGAAACATTCCTATAATGACTTCCCTGGGAACTTCTATAGTAAATGGAATATACAGAATTGTGATTAATCAAATCTTGCAAAGCCCCGGTATCTATTACCGGTCGGAATCGGACCATAACGGAATTTCGGTCTATACCGGCACCATAGTATCGGATTGGGGGGGGAGAGTAGAATTAGAAATTGATAGAAAGGGGAGGATATGGGCTCGTGTAAGTAGGAAACAGAAAATATCTATTCTAGTTCTATCATCTGCTATGGGTTTGAATTTAAGAGAAATTTTAGAAAATGTTTGCTACCCTGAGATTTTCTTGTCTTTCCTAACTGAGAAAGATAAAAAAAAAATGGGGTCAAAAGAAACTGCCATTTTAGAATTTTATCAACAATTTACGTGTGTAGGCGGAGATCCTGTATTTTCTGAATCCCTATGTAAGGAATTACAAAAAAAATTCTTTCAACAAAGATGTGAATTAGGAAGGATTGGTCGACGAAATATGAACCATAGACTGAATCTTGATATACCTCAGACCAATATATCCTTGTTACCGAGAGATATAGTGGCGGCTGCGGATTATTTAATTGGAATGAAATTTGGAATGGGCGCACTTGATGATATGAATCATTTAAAAAATAAACGTATTCGTTCGGTTGCGGATCTCTTACAAGATCAATTTGGATTGGCTTTGGTTCGTTTAGAAAATATGGTGAGAGGCACTATATGTGGAGCAATTAGACATAAATTGATACCGACTCCTCAGAATTTGATAACTTCAACTCCATTAACAACCACTTATGAATCTTTTTTCGGGTTACACCCATTATCTCAAGTTTTTGATCGAACTAATCCATTGACACAAATAGTTCATGGTCGAAAATTGAGTTATTTGGGACCGGGAGGATTGACAGCGCGAACTGCGAATTTTCGAATACGAGATATCCATCCTAGTCATTATGGACGCATTTGTCCAATTGACACGTCTGAAGGAATCAATGTTGGGCTTATTGGATCCTTAGCAATTCATGCGAAAATAGGTAATTGGGGATCTCTAGAAAGCCCATTTTATGAGATCTTTGACGAATCAAAATCAAAAAAAAACCGGATGCTTTCTTTATCACCAAATAGGGATGAATACTATATGATAGCAGCAGGAAATTCTTTGGCACTCAGTCGAGGTATTCAGGAGGACCAGGTTGTTCCAGCTCGATACCGTCAAGAATTC